TTTTTTTTCTAAACCGCTCTCTTTTCTGTTTCTTTAAAGAAACAGAAAAAAGCGGTTTCCTTTTAACCAAAACATATAATAAAAATTTTTCAAATTTATGGCACCTGGTCTGGGGATTTCTGGGGATTTCATTAGCCCTTGCTTTGCAAGAAGAAAAGCAAGGGTCTTGCGAAGCAAGCGAAGCAAGCGAAGCAAGCGAAGCAAGTGCTTTTTCTTCTTTTTTTTCTTTCTCCGTTTTTTTTCTCAAAAAATAAAGCAATCCTTGCAAAGCGCAAAGCAAAGGAGATAAAGCAATTCTTTGTGCTTTTTTCGTAGCCTTACTTCTTGCTTCATAGTCTTTGCTTGCTTTTTTTTGGTTTTCAGTTTTCTTGCTTTTGTTTTTTATTTTTATAAAAGCAATGCTTTTCTTAGCTTTTTTTCGTTTCAAGAAAACCGATAAGAAAAAAGAGAACAAAACAAGGCATAGTTTTCTTTGGAGTAGAGATAATTTCAGACCACCAAAATCATCCTTTGAAACTTTCTGAGATGGTCAAGAGGGAGCGTTGGACGAAAAGAATCTGTGCTGACAACAAATCATCTTTTCTAGAAAACTCGTTTCCTGAGATTAGAGCTTTCCGAGATGACCTTCAATCGGGAGGTCATCTCCAGGTTACTCTTTCACGATAAAGTCATGCTGAGGTCAGAGCCGGTCAACGTCCGTTCCCTTGGTCAATTGACGTCAAGGTTTGGTCAAGGTCCGTCACTTTGGTCAAACCCGGTCAAGGTCTGTCATATCGGTCAAGAGAAGAATGCAAGATGTCAAATAGAAAATGATGACATAGTTTACCACGTGTGTCATGATTTATTGAAAACATCGCATAGAGCATAGTCTATGAAAGTATGACATGGTTGAAATAATGACATGGTTGGTTTGTTCTTTGTTAAAAAAAAAAGAAAGTGAAGCTAACCCTAAAGGAAGTTCTGCCCTGCAACCTTTTCAAGAAATCCTGACATAGCATACCCTGCATACTGCTAAAAACAAAAGCAAGGGCTTTGCTTTTATAAAAGCAAGGTCTCTGAAATAATGACATGGTTGGTTTGTTCTTTACTAGCACAAGAACAAATAAACAAAATACTGTTCTTTAAAAAGAAAACCAAAAAGAACAAGTCTTCGATCTTCGAAATCTTCGAAATCTTCGAAATCTTCGAAGAGAAGCAAATCTTTTTAAAGAAAAAAGAACCTTGCATTTGTGAAGCATATCTTCTGGTTGATGGTACTGGTGCAGGATTAGTTCCTTCGCTTCCAAGGCCCGCAGGTGCCAATCGGCTCCCATCTCGACGTCACAGTCAATCGTAATCGATGGATTATGATCCGCCCGGGGGTCTGGAAGAGAATTTGATTGAAATTAATATGACCGACTTGACCGGCTTGACTAGGATATGCGGTCAAGCCGGTCAAGTGAGTCAATGCAAAGCTTTTCTTCATTCTTCGAAGGCTTCGAATCAACAACGGCTTCAGCATTTGCTTTGCAAGCAAAAAAAAAAACACTATTATAATCTTTAATTACCGAGTCCAAGAGAGAAATAAGAGAAATAAGAGAAATAAGAGAAATAAGAGAAATAAGAGAAATAAGAGAAATAAGAGAAATAAGAGAAATAAGAGAAATAAAATTGAATCAAAAATTTATTTTTTATTTTAAAAAAACAA